TTGTAACAAGTAGTTTTGTTGGTTGGTTAATTGGTCACATTTTATTCATGAAATGGGTTGGATTGGTATTATTCTGGATACGGCAAAATCATTCGATTCGATCTAATAAGTACCTTGTGTCAGAATTGAGAAATTCTATGGCTCGAATCTTTAGTATTCTCTTATTTATCACCTGTGTCTACTATTTAGGCAGAATGCCGTCGCCTATTGTCACTAAGAAACTGAAAGAAACCTCAGAAACGGAAGAAAGGGGAGAAAGAAAGGAAGAAAGCGATGTAGAAACAACTTACGAAACGAAGAAGACTAAACAGGAACAAGAGGGATCCACCGAACAAGACAAAGATAACCCAGTTTACGAAGATTCTTATCTTGATACCCATCAAGATAATTGGGTATTGGGAAAACTTAAAGAAGAGAAAAATGAAAAAACTTATTTCTGGTTTGAAAAACCTATTGTCACTTTTCTTTTCGATTATAAACGAACGTAAGTAAACTAGAACTGAAAAAATAAAAAAATTAAGAAAAAGATTAATACATAAGATAAATATAAGAATAGATAAGACGATATCCGCCCACCTCCCATGTATTTGATCCCCTCTCCTATAAAGAAACTAGCAATACCAACTCCGTTCGTAATTCCATCAATTATATGTCTATCAAAAAACTGAATTAGTTCGGATAATCCTCTTATACCCACAGTAAAAATCTTAGTATAAAAAATATCTATGTAACCACGATTATATGACCAATTGTATATAAGATTTTTGACTTGGTCCAAGAGAATTCTCTTGGGGCTCTTCTTCACAAATGAATTGACTAAGCCCAAATTCTGTAGAGATGAATAAACAGATCCATATAAAATGGATGCTACAAATAATCCAAAAAGAGCTATACCTACCGAAAAAACTGCATTTTTCAAAAACTCATACCAATCCGAGGAATCCTTCGAATTTGGATGGAAAAAACCTGCGGACGGAGTTAACCATTTCGACAATAGATCAAAATCTATTACTCCTCGGTCAAAATGAATTCCGATTGCTCCAATGAATAAAGTAAATAGTACCAATACAAGCAGGGGAAATAACATAGTATTGTCCGATTCGTGAGGATAGGTGTAAGTGTATTTATTTCTAAAGGAAGTACTAAAGTATCGTACTCTATTTCTTACATTATCATCAATTCGATATATATCTTTTGAAAAAAAAGAAACCTTATTATTCATTGTTGATAAAAGTAAATTTCTATTGACTGCTTTTGGTACTTCTTTTCCCCATAAAGATATTGAATAGAAAGAACTATTTTTAGTGCTACTGTAATTTTGAAAATGAATCCGCAAACGTCCATCAAAAGTAAGTAAATACATCCGAAACATATAAAATGCGGTTAATCCCGCTGTGAAGGAAGCTATTATTGCGAAAATTGGTGAATACAACCAACTATCATTAAGAATTTCGTCTTTGGACCAAAAACAAGCAAGAGGTGGAATACCACAAAGAGAGAGCGTACCTAATAAAAAAGTAATTCTTGTAATTGGAACATATTTTGTTAAACCCCCCATAAGAACCATATTTTGACTTTTATCTGGTGAATATCCAACAATGGGTTCCATTGAATGAATAATGGATCCGGATCCCAAAAACAATAAAGCTTTCGAATAGGCATGGGTGATCAAATGGAATAAAGCGGCTCGATAAGAACCTATACCCAGAGCTAACATAATATAACCCAATTGAGACATTGTAGAATAAGCTAAACTTCTTTTAATGTCTCTTTGAGCAAGAGCCAAAGTGGCTCCAAATATTACTGTTATTACGCCTATTAAAGAAATGAGATTCATTATGTAAGGGATAACTGTGAAAAGAGGAAGAAGCCGAGCTACAAGAAAAATTCCCGCTGCTACCATAGTAGCAGCATGTATAAGAGCCGAAATGGGAGTAGGTCCTTCCATAGCATCAGGTAACCATATGTGAAGAGGGAATTGTGCGGATTTAGCAACTGCACCGGCAAATAAAAAACAAGCACACAGAGTAGCAAATAAAGAATCCACTCCATTATTACGAACTAAGTTATTAACAATTCCGAACAAATCCCGAAATTCTAAACTACCAGTTATCCAATAAAGTCCTAAAATTCCTAATAATAAACCAAAATCCCCTATACGATTGGTTACAAAAGCTTTTTGACAGGCACTTGCCGCAATTGGACGTATGAACCAAAAACCTATTAATAAATACGAAGACATTCCTACAAGTTCCCAAAAAATATAAATTTGTATCAAATTGGAACTAGTAACTAATCCCAACATAGAAGTATTGAAAAAACTCATATAAGCAAAAAATCTCAAATATCCTTGATCGTGAGACATATAATTGTCACTATAAATAAGAACAAGGATTCCAACAGTAGTAATTAATATTGACATAATAGAAGTAAGTGGATCGATCAAGTGTCCGAACTCTAAAGAAAAATCATTATTGACAGTCCAAGACCATAGATATTGATAGATAAAATTTCCATTTATTTGCTGAATAGACAAATTGGCCGAAAACACCATAGCTATACTTAGCATCAAAACACTTGGAAAAGCCCACATACGACGAATATTTTTTGTTGCTGTCGGAATAAGCAGAAGTCCAAATCCTATTAACATAGAAACTGGAAATGGAAGAAAAGGTATTATCCATGCATATTTATATGTATATTCCATAAAAAACAAATTTTAATTTTTTTTTCTTATAATTGTTTCCGATTCACCAATTCTTATCGCTTTCGAAAGGAACAATAAAAAAATCAACAAAAAAAGATATTTATTAAAATGGGTAATATGAGATTTTGAATCATTCTACAACAACTATACTACCATTCTATTCTGGCAATATGGAACCATATCATATACTATAGTAAGTAAAAACAATTATACCAAAACAGTATAATATAATATGGATCATAGTATGCATTAATAAATCAACTAAAAAAAAAAAGACCTAATTATTCTAGTGAATTTTTTTGTAGTAATTATCTAACTCATTGTGGAACTGATTGATTGGATTCCAATCCAATAAGAAAGTATCAGAAATCTTATAATACTCTCTACTTCGTGTAGAACTGAATTCAAAAATAACTAATGAGTTCCCCTTCTTAGGTAATGGAATGTCTTGTTTAACATATTAACTACTAGTTGTAGTTAAAGTTTGAACTTAAATTATAGACACGGCACTATGAGCTTATTCAATTAGAACTAATAGTCATAAAATTTCCTTTTCCAATTTTCCCTTCTTTTCCTCTATTTTTTCCTTAGTGTGTTATACGTGACATGCACGTATATATTCATATATAAATAATACATTTGTATTGTATGTTAAGAAAAAATGATTATCGACGGAATTAAGTATAGAAAATGACTAAAAAGAACAATCCATTTTGAGCAATACATGTCTTTCACATACAACAATAAAAATGAGTAACTTTTTTTTGAATGGCAGTTCCAAAAAAACGTACTTCTATATCAAAAAAACGTATTCGTAGAAATATTTGGAAGAAAAAGGGATATTTAGCTGCCATAAAAGCTTTTTCTTTAGCAAAGTCAGTTTCTACCGGAGATTCAAAAAGTTTTTTTGTGCGACAAACAAGTAAGAAAATCTTGGAATAATCTGAATTTCCATGGCTCAAAGAACTTCCAATTTTGAAATATGAATAATTCCCATTAACTAATGTATTGAACTCCTCAAGATTAGTTAGAACTAGCTGCTATAATATGTAGAATACGAATTTATCTGTCTGCTGGTTCTAAGCATTATTATTATTATTTTCATTTCCTTTTCCCAATAGAAAAAAGAAAGATTTTTCTATTGGGAAAAGAAAATGCAATTGTGATGGATATAACTTTTGTTTTAGTATATGCCTAACTCAAGACCTAATTGGTTTGATATTATCATAAATTAGAAATTATGTACACAACAAAGAACAAAGAGTATTATTAATAGTTAATTAGTACTTAATGATACTAAGAAAGTATCGAAATTGTTAGAAAAATTCCTTTAATTTAGTAATTAAAATGTGATACATATGAAATCTTATTTATTTAATTTTGTTAACTGAGAAAATAAATCTCTTTGACGATTTGTTTTTCATTTATCTGATTTCACGAATTCAAAATAAATAAAGAAAAAATAGAAGAAGGGAGCAATTCTTATCTTAGTCTCTATCTCGATGGAAAACAAAACTTTTAAGTTCCAATTGTTCCGGGAGAACTTAGTATATATAGTGCATAATAGTGCATAAAAGTTGACTGTTAAAACTGAACCTACAATGACATTAACCAAGAATTATTGAAAATGAATTGAGTTTAAAGGAGCTCTTATTCATCCGTTCTAATCTTTACCAAACTATATTGAATCCTTGAATCTAGATCTAGACGATTCAACATGAATTGACTATTATTATTTCAAGCAAGCCGCTATGGTGAAATTGGTAGACACGCTGCTCTTAGGAAGCAGTGCTAGAGCATCTCGGTTCGAGTCCGAGTGGCGGCATACTCTAAAAGAGATAGAATGAATCCTATAATGTATTTAATTCCCGATTTCAATTCTGTAATGGGACCTTTTTTATGTATGATATTTGCGACTTTAGAACATATATTAACTCATCTTTCTTTTTCGATCATTTCAATTGTGATTACGATTCATTTGATGACCCTATTAGTCCACGAAATCATAGGGTTACGTGATTCGTCGGAAAAGGGAATGATCGCTACTTTTTTATCTATAACAGGATTATTAGTTACTCGTTGGATTTCTTCGAGACATTTTCCATTAAGTAATTTATACGAGTCATTAATCTTCCTTTCATGGAGTTTTTCCATTATTCATATGATTTCCAAGATATGGAATCATAAAAATGATTTAAGCGCAATAACCGCGCCAAGTGCCATTTTTACCCAAGGTTTCGCCACATCGGGTCTTTCAAGTGAAATGCATCAATCGGCAATATTAGTACCTGCCCTACAATCTCAGTGGTTAATGATGCACGTAAGTATGATGTTATTGAGCTATGCAGCTCTTTTATGCGGGTCGTTATTTTCAGTCGCTTTTTTAGTCATTACATTTCGAAAAAACATCGATATTTTTTGTAAAAGCAAAAATTTGGTAATGGTAATTAAGTCATTTTTCTTTGGCAAGATCGGATACTTGAACAAAAAAAGAAGTGTTTTTAAACACACTTCTTTTCTTTCATTTCGAAATTATTACAAATATCAATTAACTCAGCGTTTGGATTATTGGAGTTATCGTGTCATTAGTTTAGGGTTTACCTTTTTAACCATAGGTATTCTTTCTGGAGCAGTATGGGCTAATGAGGCATGGGGATCTTATTGGAATTGGGACCCCAAGGAAACTTGGGCATTTATTACTTGGACCATATTCGCGATTTATTCACATACTAGAACAAATCAAAGTTTGCAAGGTACGAATTCGGCACTTGTAGCTTCTATAGGATTTCTTATAATTTGGATATGCTATTTTGGGATCAATCTATTAGGAATAGGTCTACATAGTTATGGTTCATTCACATTAATATCTAATTGAATAAATTCCATGAGGAATACATAAGAACATCGTCCCATATATAACGAAATTTTGTGCGAGTTTTTGAGAACCATTTGACTCAAGAAATCATTCAAATGGTTCTCAAAAACTTGGTATACATCTTATTACAATTCTAATTCACTTTATTTTTTTGCGTTGTACAGCGAATAATTTCCAAAATCTGAAAATAAAATTCAAAATTCTAAGACTTTGCTTTCTGTCTCATTAGTGAAAACAAAACTATCTAGAAAAATAATTAGATAGGATAGCTTGCACTTTGTCAACTGATAGCGAGAGAACGAAATCCGGATAAATACCAATTCCTATTACTGGTAAAAAGATACAGATTGAAACAAATAGTTCTCGTGGCCCAGAATCCACAAAATTCGAGTTTGGAGCATTGAATAATTTGTATCCATAGAACATCTGACGTAACATAGATAATAAATAAATAGGAGTTAATATCATCCCAATTGCCATTACAAAGGTAATTAGCATTTTTGGCATTAAAAGATATTTTGGGCTGGTAATTATTCCAAAAAATACTACTGATTCCGCAACAAAACCACTCATTCCTGGCAATGCAAGAGAAGCCATCGAGAAACTACTAAACATGGTAAATATTTTTGGCATTGGGACGGATACCCCCCCCATTTCGTCTAGATAAACAAGACGTATTCTATCACAACTCGTTCCCACCAAGAAAAAAAGTGCAGCACCAATAAATCCATGAGAGAGTATTTGTAAAATGGCTCCGTTGAGTCCCATGTCGGTTATAGAACCAATTCCTATAATTGTGAAACCCATGTGAGATACGGAAGAATAGGCTATTCTCTTTTTTAAATTGCGTTGACCGAACGAGGTTGAAGCTGCATAAATTATTTGCATTGTCCCTACTATCACCAACCAGGGACAAAATATGGAATGGGCGTGCGGTAATAATTCCATATTGATCCGAATCAATCCATATGCTCCCATTTTTAATAAGATTCCAGCTAGAAGCATACATGTACTGTAATGTGCTTCTCCGTGGGTATCTGGTAGCCATGTATGTAGGGGTATAATCGGTGATTTGACGGCATAAGCAATAAGAAAGCCCAAATATAATATTATTTCTAATGTCACAGGATATGATTGATTAGCTAATCTTTCAAAATCTAATGTCGGTTCATTGGAACCATATAAACCCATACCTAGAACTCCTATTAAGAGAAAAACGGAACCCCCCGCAGTGTACAAAATAAACTTTGTAGCCGAGTACAAACGTTTCTTTCCTCCCCACATGGATAAAAGTAAGTAAACAGGAATTAATTCTAACTCCCACATGATAAAAAAAAGTAAAAGGTCTCTAGAAGAAAATAATCCTATTTGACCACTGTACATTGCTAACATCAGGAAATAGAACAATCGCGAATTTCTAGTAACCGGCCAAGCTGCTAAAGTAGCCAAAGTAGTGATAAATCCGGTCAGTAAAATGGGTCCTATGGAAAGTCCATCGATTCCCAGTCTCCAGTGAAAATCAAAAATATTTATCCATTTATAATCCTCCTCTAATTGAATTAACGAATCATCCAATTGGAAATGATAACAGAATACATAGGTTGTTAGAAGGAGTTCTAACGTGCAAATAAATATAGTATACCACCTAAAGACTTTATTCCCCCTATGAGGGAGAAAGAAAATTGAAGAACCCGCGAATATCGGCAAAACTACAAGTATTGTTAACCAAGGGAAATAACTCGTGATAAAGACAAGATACGTTTTGGCCAAAAAACCCGTGCTCGGAATAATATATTTTATCGAGTACGGGCTTTTGTCGGTAAAAAGGAATCAAATGATTCAAGTGGAGTTTTTTATAACGTATCAATAAGATAGACCCATGCTGCGAGTTGTTTCATGCCATAAATAAACACGGACACTCAAAAAATCTGTTGGACAGGCGGATTCACATCTCTTACAACCTACACAGTCCTCGGTTCTTGGCGCGGAAGCAATTTGCTTAGCTTTACATCCGTCCCAAGGTATCATTTCCAATACATCTGTGGGGCAGGCTCGTACACATTGAGTACACCCTATACATGTATCATAAATTTTTACTGAATGCGACATTGGATCTATAAATTTCAGTTTTGAACATAAAAAATTTCGATCTGGTAAAGTAAAATCAGTAGTAAATGAATTATATAATTGATATTGTAGACACCAGACGAATCGGTGGTTTATCAAAAAAATCTTAAGAATTAATATTTTTCTAAATCTGTTCATGAGAAAAGACCAAGAGACTTTGATTTACGTTTCAACAACCATGATCATACAAGTCACACGTGAGACTTCACATTGGCCAACGGATCGTCAATATTTCAATATCAATAGTAATATATTTCCGCATTACTATACATATTAGACATATTACTATAAATAAAAATAAAAAATGAAATAATTTAAATAAAATTTTTTATATTTTTATATATTTTTATATTTATATATTATATAATTTCTATATATTATGTCTTTATTTATATGATAGTTATGGCTAATTATTCAACAAATTAGATTGATTGATACGAGTTGATTTTTTGTTACGATAGATCGATGAAACAATAGCTAGCCCAATAGCTGCTTCCGCCGCCGCAATGGCTATAACAAAGATTGAGAAAATGTCTCCTTTTAATTGGCGACTATCAAATATATCAGAAAATGTTACGAGATTAATATTAACCGAATTTAGTATAAGCTCAAGACACATAAGTGCTCGAACCATATTTCGACTTGTGATCAATCCATAGATACCGATCGAAAATAAATAGACACTCAAAAAAAGTACATGTTCGAACATCATTGACTAACTCCTCATGAACCTCGATTCATTTCAATATGAACAACAATTCAACCGATTTGATTGACTAGAATCGAGCAATTACGGAAAAAAAGAAGTACTTACAGTAGATTAAACTAAAAACTTTCCCTTTTTCATTTGATTTTAAATTTCTAATAATTTTATTAATTCTAAGTATTTATTATTGACGAGCCATAGTAATTGCGCCTATCAAAGAAACTAAAAGAATTATGGAAATGAGTTCAAACGGAAGATAAAAATCTGTTGATAAATGAATTCCAATTTGTTGAACGTTACTTAGAAGGTCCTGCTCTATAATCTGGTTTGATCTTGTAGTCCAAATAATTCCGTACCACGACGTATCTGGGATAGTAGTAATTAGTGAAAAAAGAATACTTGTACAAACCAGTGAAGTGACCCCATCTCCAACAGTCCAAAGATAGGAATCATTGGAATATTCTGAACCATTCATGAACATAACAGCAAATATGATTAAGACATTTATGGCTCCCACATAAATAAGGAGCTGTGCGGCAGCTACAAAATAGGAGTTTGATGGAATATAGAATAAGGATATACAAACAAGAACCAATCCCAATGAAAAGGCAGAATAAATTGGATTGGTAAATAATACTACTCCTAGACCTCCTAATATAAGAAATGATCCCAGAAACACTACAAGTATATCGTGTATTGGTCCAGGTAAATCCATTATGTATAACAGATAAATAAGTCGAAATATTTCATGACCTTACTAAATAGTCCAGGAAAGAGAAGGGTGTTACCCTTATTTTTTTCTTGTATATGATGGGTTCCAAATTGAATTAAAGCTTAATATGGATTAACGTAGATCTAGATAAAGTTATTGGCCAATCCTACTCTTTTTTATCTGAAAGAAAAAAGAAAAGAATAGTTGGAATTTTATATTTAGAAATCATCGCGAAAACATATTCTCGGTTTCAATCAAAGAGTAATTTTCAACAATCAATAGTTATTAGTTATTATTTGTTTTGTAGTTTCCGACCAACCAAAATAAAAGAGACTTGGCCCCTTTATCTCAAATATTTCAAAATAAAATCTTAGTAATCGGTAATCGTTCTTGAATCAAGGGGTTTATCTTTGTCCATTTTGATTTGAGTCGAATTCATAACTGTTTGAATTGTGTAATCTCCAATTACTGACATTGGTAACCGACCCAAAGCAATTTGATTATAATTCAATTCGTGACGATCATAAGTGGAAAGTTCATATTCTTCAGTCATCGATAAACAGTTTGTTGGACAATACTCGACACAGTTACCACAAAATATACAGACCCCAAAATCAATACTATAATTAAGCAATTGTTTCTTTTTAATATCTTTTTCAAATCTCCAATCAACAACGGGTAGATCTATGGGACATACACGAACACATACTTCACAAGCAATACATTTATCAAATTCAAAGTGGATTCGACCACGGAAACGCTCTGATGTGATCGATTTTTCATAAGGATATTGAATAGTTACAGGTAAACGATTTGTATGGGATAGGGTAATTATGAAACTTTGACCAATGTACCTTGCAGCTCGTATTGTTTGTTGGCCATAATTTATGAACCCGGTCACCATAGGGAACATATTGTGGATCTCCGTGAATAAATTGATGTTTCTTTCTCTTGTTTGAGATCGTTTATGAATCTAGAATATCGTTATCCTATTCTGTTATTTATAGTGAAACAAGTTGGGAAGAAGTTGTCAATAATAGATTACCCAAGGAAATAGGTAAAAGAAATTTCCATCCAAGATTTAATAGCTGGTCCATTCTCATCCTAGGTAAAGTCCATCTTGCTGTGATAGGAATGAACAGAAACAAAAAAGCTTTAGCTAATGTAATAAATATACCAATTGTCATTCCAAAGATTCCAGCCATTTTATTTATTCCGAAAAGTTCGGGAATGGATATGTACGGAATAGAGAAATTCCACCCGCCTAAGTAAAGAACTGTTATAAATAATGAAGAAACTAATAAATTTAGGTAAGAAGCAAGGTAAAATAGAGCGTATTTGATACCTGAATATTCTGTTTGATAACCTGCTACTAATTCCTCCTCTGCTTCTGGTAAATCAAAGGGTAATCTTTCACATTCTGCTAGAGAAGAAATTAGAAAAACAATAAACCCTATAGGTTGACGCCAAAGATTCCACCCCCAAAAACCATATTTTGACTGTGCCTCAACTATATCAACTGTACTTGAACTATTAGATAATCATAGTCGATAATAACATCACTGTTCGCATCGCTATTTCAAAACCGTACACGAGACCTCAGCTTCATACGGCTCCTATATGGTCACAAATAAATGTAAGGACTTGTTCGGTATTATCACTATCTTTAGATAGTAAATAGAATAAATGTACATCGGGAGTCCAAAATTAGACCAATGAAATTCCGTCCGCTAGAATAAAAAAGAGTGCTTCCGAATTGATCTTATACTTTAGAATTTCAATTTCTCTTTCTTCGGTAATAACTTAATCCTTCAATAAAATACTCGTTATATCAATAAATATGTTCTATCAATAACTATAAAGAAAAACTATAAAGTATAAAGAAAGAATTAGAAAGAATTGGGCATTAATTCCAAATTCATGATAAGAATTCTATATGTATAGATATGGGTGGGGGAAAGAAATAATAAATAAGGATCTTTATTTATTATTTTTCATTTTTCTCATTCTATTTTTGCATTTCATTTCTTTTGTTCCCGTTCTTCTTTCTCAGAGGAGGGAGTACTCTGAAAAAACAATTACAATAAAGGATTAATTCGTTTTTGATAGTCATTTCTTTAATCAGTGAATAGGAGCATACTCTAGATCGGAATCGTTGGGAAGTACTGCTTGGTCATTTCTACCAACTTAAAGTCCTCATTATGATTCGTTTTATCCACAGTTTTCCGCAAAAATACCCTTTTTTGATGCCTTACATTATCTCCATTACTAATCTTTTGTGTACCTTGGTGTTCCTAACTGTCCACTGATTTTTGATTGATCCCCGGTATGGTAATACATACAAGATAGTAGTGGAAACCCCATACAGTTGATCTTTTGTACCCGCTTCAAGATATGATAATGAGTCAAAGAATCTTAATCTTGGGGTAAACAGTTTACACTGCTTATGTTTATATTCTTGTACATAGGGAACGAGATTTTCTCTTCTTACTGCAAATTTCTAAGCAGTTTGATTTTACTCATATAACTATCTAGCTTAACTCATCAACCCTAATGATGAATAAAAAATGAAAATATCCATTCAATATATTCAACCTCTTTACTTTATTTCTAGAGAGGAGGGAAAATAATCATGTTCCAACGAATCACACGTAGAGATATTGATAACACACAGAGAGTTAATGGTATTTCATAACTAATAGATTGAGCAGCAGCCCGTAGACCACCTGAAAAGGAATATTTATTATTCGATCCATATCCTGACATAAGAAGTCCAATAGGAGCAATACTTGAAATGGAGATCCATAAAAAAACACCTATACTGAGATCGGCCAAAACAAGGTGATATCCAAAGGGAATTACTAAATAACTTAGTAGGACTGATATGACCGCTATAGACGGTCCCACGCTGAACAAACGAATATCTCCTCTGGATGGGAGGAGGTCCTCTTTAAAAAGTAATTTGGTCCCGTCCGCTAGAGCTTGAAGAATTCCCAACGGGCCGGCATATTCAGGCCCAATACGTTGTTGTATTGCTGCGGATATTTCTCTTTCTAACCACACAATTACTAGTACCCCTATTGTGATTCCAAATATAAGGGTGAAAATAAGAACAAAGATCCATATGAGTCCATAGACTTCTTTTAAGGATTCCGATCTAGAAAAAGAATTGATAGCTTGTACTTCTACTTCTGTCGTATCAATTATCATTTCAACGATCAACTTCTCCCATAATGATATCTATACTACCTAGTATCGTCATGATATCAGCCAATTTCATTCTTTTAACTAGTTGAGGGAGAATTTGCAAATTGATGAAACCGGGTGGACGAATTTTCCATCTCCAGGGGAAAACACTACTATCTCCTATCAAATAAATTCCTAATTCCCCTTTTGGGGCTTCTACTCTCACATAAAGTTCTTGTTTCGACAATTCAAAATTGGGTGAAAGTTTTTTAGTAAGAAATCTATATTCAAAATTATTCCATTCGGAATTTTTTGCTCTATCAAAGCGTCGAACTTCTAAATTCTCATAGGGCCCTCCAGGAATTCCTTCTAGAGCCTGTTGAATAATTTTTATAGATTCCTTCATTTCACCGATTCGTACTAAATAACGAGCTAGTGAATCTCCTTCTTTTTGCCATTGGACTTCCCAATCGAATTTATTATAACACTCATAATGATCAACTTTACGAAGATCCCATTGGATTCCAGAAGCTCGTAGCATCGGTCCTGATAAACCCCAATTTATTGCTTCCTCTCCACCAATAATGCCCACTCCTTCAACTCGTTCCAAAAAAATAGGATTCCGCGTAATAAGTTTTTGATATTCAACAATTCCTGTTAAAGAATAATCGCAGAAATCCAAACATTTCTCTATCCAGCCATAAGGTAGATCGGCAGCAACTCCCCCAATACGGAAATAATTATGCATCATTCGCATACCTGTAGCGGCTTCGAATAGATCGTATAACAATTCCCTTTCTCTGAAAATATAGAAAAAGGGAGTCTGTGCACCGATATCCGCCATAAAAGGTCCAAGCCATAACAAATGAGAAGCTATACGACTCAGTTCTAGCATAATTACTCTAATGTAACTGGCTCTTTTAGGTACTTGAACACTTTCCAATCGTTCTGGTGCATTTACTGTTATTGCTTCTGTGAACATAGTGGCTAAATAATCCCACCGTGTTACATAAGGCAAATATTGTATAATTGTTCGGTTTTCCGCTATTTTTTCCATCCCCCTGTGTAAATAACCCAATACGGGTTCACAGTCAATAACATCTTCACCATCGAGAGTAACAATCAGTCTAAGAACACCATGCATTGATGGGTGGTGAGGACCCATATTAACTATCATGAGATCTTTTCTTGTAGCCGGTACAATCATATCTTTTCTTCCTTAATTGATTATTCCATGAATTTATCAAAATGAGGTTCATCAAAATGAAAAATCTAATAACTACTATTAACTAATAACTAAAAGAACAAAATTCAAACCAATCTTAAAATTAACGAGTTTTTGACTCCCGAATACCCAACTGACCAATCAATTTCTTATAACGTACTCTATTTTTCTTTGACAAATAATCTAGCAGCCGTTGACGTTTTCCCAGAATTTTTCGTAGACCCCTTTGCGATAAAAAATCTCTTTTATGTAATTCTAAATGTGAAGTAAGTCTCCGTATCTTATCGGTGAAACTGAATACTTGAAATTCAACAGATCCACAATTTTTTTCTTTTTCTTGCCGAATAGTTGAGGTGAATGAATTTTTTACCATAAAAACGAATTTTTCTATTTTTTTTCGTGGATTTGACCGATCAGGAAAAATAATAATTATTATTATATCAGTTATTTCCAGTTATTTGAATCTAGTACACAAAAATTTTTGATTTCTTCATATACAATATTTTTTTTTATTTTATCCAAATCAAATTGCAAATTTGATTTGGAATTTGATTTGGATAGAAAGGGATGATACATTTATGCATTTAGGAAAGAGAATAATTTTTTTTACCTAAAAAGAGGATTCCGTCGATTTCTTACTAGATCCAACGGATACGTAATTAAATCGGTATCATGTACCAGAATGTAACATAGCGTATGCATATATTTTCGGCTTTTATTTACCAAATATCTTCTGCGATAGATATATAGGAAATATACTATTAAGTAATTCTGAACCGTGGATACATATGTATTCTTGACATACTGAAACGACTGCCGTTATTGGTATCAAACCAATAACGATTCATACAAGCTAAATCTTCTAATCGATAATTGGGCCAAAGAAACAATTTGAATTTCATGAATTTTTTTGCATCTGTATTAAGATGCTTTTCCTCGTTCAAAAATTGTTCACAGTTTTTTATGTTGTTTTGATTGCAAAATATTGAATTTCTATCATCCACAACATTCCAATTCCGGGAATTGAAACAAATTAGAATTCTCAATTCTCTACGACGTCTGGGGGATAGAATATTTTCAGGAACAAGGAAATCATAATGATTTTTGTTTCTATTCATAAGCGTATTGCTGTGTCGTGCAACGGATCCATCAAAATTCTTTTTATCAACATATCCATTTTTTATTATGCATTTTTCATTAGTTTGGTGCTTATTCTTATCAACCAATGAAATACCTACAGTTTGATATATAATATATTTTCTATCTCTTTTCATAGATAGACGAATTGGTTCGGTAATAAATATTCCTCTTTTTATCAATTCTGTAACAGTTAGGTCTTTTTGAATCAACATTACATCCAGATGCATCTCTCCTCTTTGAATTGAGGATATAGCAATTTCCTTTGGATCCATCAGTCTAAGTAGAAGACAATATACCTCGATATTATTGATCATTCTTTGACTCAAAGGGTCATTCCATCTTAATTGAAAAAGAAAATATTTTTTCAGGAAAAAATTAAGTTCTGCTTCTTTTTTGCTCTTGGATTGTTTTTTCTTTCTACCCTTTTTAATGTCTGCTTCCGTGTAATCTTCTTTCACATCTTTCTTTTTGTTTTGTTTTTGTAGATCTGATACAAGATCTCCTTGACCTTGTTGTTCGTTTTTTTTTTGGCTGGAATTTTCTAATTCACGATATGCTTTTTTATTAGTTAATATAGGAAGATTTTTTTTTTTATTTACGTCGATCTTTTCACTTTGACTAATATTTTCACAGAAATTCAAAATTAGTAATTTGATTGGTATGATCCACGGTTTAATCTTATATGCATCAAAAAGTAGCACAAATTCTGGGAAAAACCAAGGTTCTATATTTGATATGGTACGATATAACTTTTCTTGATTCATTCCCATCCAATCAAAAAAGAATTTTTTTTGATTGGATGGGTTGATTTTGTGATGAATCGTAAAGGAAAAAAGATCTTTTTTTTCAAATTTTTGATAATTTTTAGTTTTAGCATTTTTATGAATCTTGATGTCGATATGCGTATTGGTCCAGGTCTCAATATCGATATGATTTCTAATACAGAAATGGAGAATTCTCCAATCAAAAATTTTTCTATCCATATTTTTGTCTGTATCAATAATAGATCCTTTTTCTAAATAATCACTAATAGCCATACTTATCAATCCATAAAATGATTCGGGTTTCGGTGTATTGAAATTATATGTAATTTTTTTGTCCTCTACTTGTAATGCTGATCCATAAATATAAGAGTCCTTACTATCCCCATAATTTATATATTTATATGATAAAAGATCATATCCGTAATGCTTTTTCAATTTGGCTTTTTGACTCATCAACGAATCCACTGCATAGTAATTTTCTTTCATGTAATGAATTAATTGGTCTTTTTCTTTTTTATATGAATCCAATTTCATTGAGTTTTTCTTTTGAATCATACGACATTGATTGACTCTATTTCGCCACTTTTTCGCCACTAAGTGAGACCACTTAGTCTGAGAGAAATTGTATTGATAATGACCCCTTAACCAAATTTTCCATTTATTCATTCCATACTTATCAATTTTCTTATGTCTTGATTTGGAATAAAATATTCCTCGTGTCGTACAATAATTCTTGATTATATCCTTAAGAAAAGAATAGGTGCCGTGATGTTGAAGTACAGATCTCAAATGATACTTGTTAAGTAATTGGTTTTGCGATAATATGTAAAATACATATGCTTGAGACAAGGAAGATAAGTCACAATAAGAATTATTATTAATGTTAGTATTAGAAAACGACTTTTTTATAGTAGAAATAAAGTTCATTGTATTTTGATTTGTGTTCTCAATTCCTTCTTGATTCGTTTCGTTATTGAAAATGGATTTATTGATGATTTTTTTTGTTAATTCAAAGAAAAGTTGTGCATTGATCCTTGGAATCTTAATGATACATAGTAATATATCCGTGTATATTTTTTCAATGAGGGATTTCATAAAATAATACGATTTGCGTATTAATCGGATATTTTTTCTTTTAAATTTTTGCCAAAAATCCTTATGTGATTCCGATTTTTTATTTAGAACTATTTTTTTCTTGTCTTTTGTGATTCCTTCTATTTGAGTACTAATTGTGGTTGTCTTATTAGCAAGATCTTTCATTTTTTTTTCTATGAGTGAATAATTTTCATTTACACAATTCGTGGATCGAATTCGAATAGTTGATTCGCGGATAATCTTATTATTTATATTGGAATCTTTTCCGTTTTCATTCGATTCATATACTTCCACCTTCCTCAATTTCGATAAGAAAAAGGGGTTTCTTTTTTCAAGTTCTTTCATTATTAGGTTTATAACTAGAACTATTTTGGCGACCCACCTTGTTTTTTCTTTTGAAACTTTTAGAAACCGCTTTTTTCTTTCTTTGAAAACCCTTATAAGTTGAAAAATTTTCTTTTTCAGTCTTATCATTTTTTTTTCGAGTTCATTTAAAATGGGTTCAAAGAAAGAAGGTCGTTTTCGGGGAGAACCAAAAGGTAGTTCTGCTTCCCTTCCCCAGACTGTTAAAAAACAAAAATTGTCTTTTTTCTCTTTTTTAGTCATTTGCTGATCTCTATGATGAGATCGTATCTTAGATCTTCGCCAAGGTTTCAGACAGAAAGGAAATAGAATCTTTATTTGAATACCATCTGTTAACCAATTTTTGGGAAATTCTGTTTCTGATAATTGAACACCATTATAGGTACATTTAACATGCATTTCTCTATTCCATTCATTCAAATCCTCGTACCACTCGGGGAATTGCAATAATAACATACGTACAATATTTTTAGCTATTATCAATAAGGGCAATGTAACGTATTTTCTAAGAAAAGATTGGGTTACTAACACGAAACCCCTTATTGCTTGAGTAAATATAAAAGTATCCCAAGCTTCTGATATTGCTATTCGTTCACTTTCCCCTTCTTTCTCTTCATTTGTTTTCTCCTTTTCTTTTGTTTCTTCCTCCTCATCAAAATAATAAATTTGCAATTCTGGGGGTTCCCCTACCCAATTCCTAAAAACTAGATTAATCGTTTCAGAGATATCAAAAAACGAAAAAAAAAATATTTTGTCTATTCGATCCAAAAAAAGTGGAGAATGTACATTTGCTTGAAATATTTTCCAAGTAACTGTTTTACGCCTTTGAGCACGCATGGATCCTTTGATTATACCGCGACGAAAATCTGATTGTTGTGAATAACGTATCAAAGCTACCTCCTCTTCTTCATCACTAGTGTTAGTATTATTAGTAGTATTATTACTAGCCCTGGAATTAGTACTTTGATCGTTATCAGTATAAATTACCACACGTTTGCCTTTTCTTGAACGAATTTCAGGATACTCTGCCGATTCTTCTTCGTCTTCTTCTTCCTCTTCTTCCAAATCGTCTGTCAATCTGTATGACCACCGAGAAACCTTTTTACTTATTTCTTCCATTCCAATGGATTTCTTTCTAATTCTTGTTAGATCGTTTGGATCGGTTGTAATTATATCGAATACAAATTTCAAAGATTTTGCTTGACTTTCTGAATCAATTCCTTGCGCGCATTTAAAAGAAAATTTTTCGATTGAGGTTAACCCAATGGAATTCAATAAAAATTCCCTGCCAAAGTCAAACTTATTCTTTTGATGTTCAAATTCTCGCGAATCTTTATGAAATAGACCATGAATCTTATTTATCCAAAACATTTCTAGGGTATCTTTTGTTTTTATTGAAGTTATTAAATTATTCATGATTGCACGTGAATCAAATTTTTTTATTGTTCCTCGATGAGGTCCGTTCAAAAAAGGATCATACATTTTTGGCAAGTATTCTTGTTCATTTTCATCATCGCATAATCTAGTCCTTTTTTCTAGCATATCTAAAGCAAGAGATCCCTTCTCCTTTTCTAGTTCTAGAATTTGGATTCGACTTATCAATTCATTGTTCAAGTTGTATTTTTTTTGTTTATTGGTATAAACCCAATAATTATACAGGTTCTCGTGAGATAGGTTTTCCATCGTGTACAAAGAAATTTTCCGTTCTATCATTTCTGAAAAAGTCGATAAACTGGGCGGATATGTAAAAGATATTATTTGTTTTCCATCACTTGGGCATATATACAAAAAATATTGTGACATTTCGTTTCGTACAGCATTTTCAAATCGATCGTTTTTTATATATCTCAATGGGCGATTCCATCGTCGTTTATAATCGAAAAGAAAAGTGACAATAGGTTTTTCAAACCAGAAATAAGTTTTTTCATTTTTCTCTTCTTTAAGTTTTCCCAATACCCAATTATCTTGATGGGTATCAAGATAAGAATCTTCGTAAACTGGGTTATCTTTGTCTTGTTCGGTGGATCCCTCTTGTTCCTGTTTAGTCTTCTTCGTTTCGTAAGTTGTTTCTACATCGCTTTCTTCCTTTCTTTCTCCCCTTTCTTCCGTTTCTGAGGTTTCTTTCAGTTTCTTAGTGACAATAGGCGACGGCATTCTGCCTAAATAGTAGACACAGGTGATAAATAAGAGAATACTAAAGATTCGAGCCATAGAATTTCTCAATTCTGACACAAGGTACTTATTAGATCGAATCGAATGATTTTGCCGTATCCAGAATAATACCAATCCAACCCATTTCATGAATAAAATGTGACCAATTAACCAACCAACAAAACTACTTGTTACAAATAACATCTTGTTGTTGCATCGAAACATATAAATGTTGACTAATCTGGCTAACGTTGAACTTGGTAAAATGAAATGGTTGAATAATTGAAAAATTAGATTATTCAGGAATACACATTGAATGCTGAGATTACGCATTGAATTTCTGGTAGTAGATCCATAATAAAAAAAGTTTTTGTGATTGTTCCAGAAGAAATGAAACAAAAGATACGGTAGAACTAGGACAGTTATTGTATGAGGTCTACCCAATGCTAGATGCAGAGGCGCATAATAGATCGATATGAACATCATGAGCTGCCCTGTAATAAAACCAGTTGTTGCTGATACCTCCTTCTCGGTTCCTTCTTCCGTAACCCGAGCTCGGAGAAGGAAGAGATAAGAGGGCCCTATGGAGAATGTGGTCAGAAATCCATAATAGAGTCCGACCACAACGACCGAATTTATTATCTTCATGCATAAGGATAATAGATTACCTAGTGGAAAAGATTTCAAAATCATCACAAACCTCCCTTTTTTCTTTTCTATTTCAATTTCTCGATTATTATATGATGATTTCTTAACTTTCCATATATAGAAAGAGATAGACTATAAATGACATCTCTTATGTCAATGATACCATCTTCTTCAATTGAATGACATCTCTTATGTCAATGACACCAAAGGGATATTAAATGAATGGAATTGGGATATAGATGGAATATAATGAAATAGAGCCACTTTGAGGTTCCCTATGAAATGAGTCATGGAACGGGGC